TCCGATACTTCCGATACTATAGTATAGTAAGAAAGAAATATATATATTTCTTTCTTACCATATCTATTATTTTTAGTGTAGTGTATAAAGTTGTACTTTATAATAAAGCACAGGGACTTCGTGTCGATCAATCTACAATATTATCTTGATATATGTAATGTAAATATCAAGATAATATAATATATGGAATTTACATAGAACCAATTCTTTTTTTTTTTTTATACATCTTTTTTTGATCAATATTAAAAAACTGTTTTGTCTTACTTTCTAGTTATAATTTATAGATTTCTTTTTATTTGCAATCTGAGTCTCGTGATCTATCGAAAGAATCAACGAAGGAAAAAGCATTAGCGGCATCTATTAAAGAGCCGTAATATTTTTTCTAGCATTCCTAAGAAAAACTGGATTGATCCATTGACAGGAGTTCTATGGTCACTTCTTCGTATTTTAAAAGGGAATAAGTATAATAAAATAATAAACCTCACCAATTTTTAATGCTTGAAACCCTGATAAAGTCAAAATGTAATTTCGAAAAAAAAAATAAATAAAAGAATTGGTAAGTGCGCAATATGTGACTCCCAAGTCAAGATCTTATTATGCATACTCTCTTGTTATACAACTACTATGCCTAATTTTTTATCATAGAAATCGTGTATACACTTAAAAAATTTCTTTTTGAGCAGGAAAAAGTAAAGTAAAGAGGGAAACAAAAAAGGGGGGGTCGGGCCTTCTTTAGTATCCATCTAAAACTAAAATTATGGGAAGAGCCCGTTCATTGAAATATAAAATTTAGGACGAATTTGGTTGGAATAAAATTCCAATAATCTGTATCCCCTTGCTTTCGAGATACAAATATGGGAATCCTGGAAATATCTCTTTGATTGAAAGAATTTTATTCATAAAATACATTACTCCACTAGAATCCAATGTAAGGTAATAAATGAAGATATTTTTTAAATAATTCAAAACATGTTGCAGAACGATCTAGAAAACAATTGATATGGTTTGATTCCTCAATCAATTCGTAGTACCTCTAGAGTCCACTTCTTCCCCATACTACGAGTGAAAGGGAAAAAGTAAAGACTACCATTAAAGCAGCCCAAGCGAGACTTACTATATCCATGTGAATTATGTCCCCTATCTCTATGAAGGAATTATTCCATTATTGCTCATTAATAATAGTCGAATCAACGGCGCAGAGTCAAAAAGGGACTCTGACCGAACACTGTTGATGAACTAATCCCAATAACTTCTACTAAATTCCTATACGACTTTTAATTGGGAAAGACTAAACACAAGTAAAATAGGCAATGACACCTTAATGGAATGTTACGAATGGAACATATAGGAATAATAAGGCCTGTTCTTTTTGCCCGTTTTTATCTTTATATAAGTTAATTACTTTATATAAGTTAATTATACTCTCCATTCAGTTTAATATTGAATGTGAACGCTCATAAATTCTCGTGAGTCTGTATAGATATATAGTAAGTACTCTTATTATTAATTATATTTAAGTATTATATTTAAGTATATGTATATAAAGGCTTTTCCGGTCTTTACACAACTAAACTGCTAATTTAATTAGATTTCGTATCTGGTCTATCCAACGGAATTCAAGACTTAGCCAGTATACACTACATTAGTAGTAGAATAGAGGAGAGGGGATCTGGAAGTCGTGATAGCCCTTCCACCATTAGAATCTTTTTAATCCTAGATGCAAAGATTTACTATAATCTTTTAGAAAACACCCAGGCCGAATGCACAATCCGTTTCTGCTGCCGGGGAAAAAGGGGTGAGTTATATATCAACAGAACATAATAAGAGATTTCGAGTCTTTTATTGATCAGGCGACACCCGGATTTGAACTGGGGAAAAAGGATTTGCAGTCCCCCGCCTTACCACTCGGCCATGTCGCCAAAATAATACAAAAAAAAATAGATGGAAATTTTTCTGCTTAAGGTTGGATTACTGAACCACTTTTTTGTACTTGTATATTGAAGCCTTTTTTTATTAATTCTTTTCCGAAAATAAGGGCCTTTTTTTGATTTAATTTGATCCACTTCTTCGATTGATTCTATAGTATCTCAAAACACACAAACACAGTGCCTAAAAACTTCCCCTCACTTTTCTATTGAAAAGTAAAATGTGTATTTAAAAAAAACAAGTTGATGGCAAATTTGAACCATGAACTGTTGACTATTGACTCCTGGCTGCAAATTCATGAATGAGTCTTGGATTTGAATATCAAATTTTGTTTTCCTAATGACACAAGAAACTAAAAAATGATACATAACTAATCAGTGTTTATTCAGTATTTTTTATTTTCAATTTCTCCATTTCAATTATAACAATATAATTATAACAATATATATGGGTAGATGTAAACCCCAGAACATAAATTGTTACACAGATATCTAATTGGTTATCTTATTTATATATGTTGCTTATGGGGAATTCTCATAAAATTTTTGTGTTTCAAATTTGAATTTTCATGGAA